CTAAGATATCAGTATCTTTGGTTTCGTATTCAGGAGTATAATAAGTCAATTTATAATCTTTAACACCAGCTTTGAATCCAACACTTGCTTTAGTCTCTGTTTGTGGTGACATAAGTTCCTCCTTACAACTCATGAATTAAGAATTCTCACAACGACAAGGTCTGCTCAATATGGATTACATGTGAATAAAATCTCTGAGAAAAATCTTTCAAAAAATAGTCAACTAATATTATCAACTAATTAAAATGATAAAATGGTTCGTTATTAGACCATGTATTTGATTCAACAAATACATCATTATTCTATACTCTTTCATATATATGGCGCAACCCAATCCTTGTTTAGAAAGTTTATAATTGAATTGATCCCCTTCTAATTTTTCATCTAAGTATCTATAAATACTAACAAAAATGCACTCTTGACAGTGATATATGTTGTATATGTAAATCCTAGATGTGAAAATAGGCATAATTCGTCCACGAAAAGGTATAAAAAAAAAAGAATAGACAGAAATGTATATGCAAAAAAACAATAACCAATGAGATCGAAATACTAAATCATAAATCGAGTTCGGGTTGGAATTCCATAGATAATATAGACGGTATTTTCTATAATGATAGAAAAATGAAACATAACTCATGATTCCTGTTCTTGATATTAAAAAAAGGATTGGTTGAACTTGAAAATTTAGTCAGTAAACAATGGAATTGGATTGCTTTGGACGGTACTAACTAAATACAGTGTTAACCCCGTTTATTTCTTATTGAATTAACCGATCAACTTCCTATCGGACATTTCTTTTTTGATTAGGTACTATTCCAAAAAAATTTCGACATATTTCGCTTTATTATGAGAATCAATCCCACTACTTCTGGTCCTATGATTTCCACACTTGAAGAAAAAAACTTAGGACGTATCGTTCAAATTATTGGCCCAGTACTGGATGCCCTTTTTCCCCCAGGAAAGATGCCTAATATTTATAACGCTTTGGTAGTTAAAGGTCGAGCCGGTCAACAAATTAATGTGACTTGTGAGGTACAGCAATTATTAGGAAATAATCGAGTTAGAGCTGTAGCTATGAGTGCTACAGATGGTCTGATGAGAGGAATGGAAGTGATTGACACGGGAGCTCCTCTAAGTGTTCCGGTTGGCGGGGCTACTCTCGGACGAATTTTCAACGTTCTTGGAGAACCTGTTGATAATTTGGGGCCTGTAGATACTCGCACAACATCTCCTATTCATAGATCTGCGCCTGCCTTTATACAGTTAGATACGAAATTATCAATCTTTGAAACAGGGATTAAAGTGGTGGATCTTTTAGCTCCTTATCGTCGTGGGGGAAAAATCGGGCTATTTGGGGGAGCTGGGGTGGGTAAAACAGTCCTCATCATGGAATTGATCAACAACATTGCCAAAGCTCATGGGGGTGTGTCTGTATTTGGCGGAGTAGGCGAGCGTACTCGTGAAGGAAATGATCTTTACATGGAAATGAAAGAATCTGGAGTGATTAATGAAAAAAATATTGCGGAATCAAAAGTGGCTCTAGTCTATGGTCAAATGAATGAACCACCGGGAGCTCGTATGAGAGTTGGTTTGACTGCCCTAACCATGGCGGAATATTTCCGGGATGTTAATGAACAAGACGTGCTTCTATTCATTGACAATATTTTTCGTTTCGTCCAAGCAGGATCAGAAGTCTCCGCCTTATTGGGGAGAATGCCTTCTGCAGTGGGTTATCAACCCACCCTTAGTACAGAAATGGGTTCTTTGCAAGAAAGAATTACTTCTACCAAAGAGGGATCTATAACTTCGATCCAAGCAGTTTATGTACCTGCGGACGATTTGACCGACCCTGCTCCTGCCACGACATTTGCACATTTAGATGCTACTACCGTACTATCAAGAGGATTAGCTGCCAAAGGTATTTATCCAGCGGTAGATCCTTTAGATTCAACGTCAACTATGTTACAGCCTGGCATCGTTGGCGAGGAACATTATGAAACTGCGCAAAAAGTTAAGCAAACTTCACAACGTTACAAAGAACTTCAAGACATTATAGCTATCCTTGGGTTGGACGAATTATCCGAAGAAGATCGTTTAACTGTAGCAAGAGCACGAAAAATTGAGCGTTTCTTATCACAACCCTTCTTCGTAGCAGAAGTATTTACAGGTTCCCCAGGGAAATATGTTGGTCTCGCAGAAACAATTAGGGGGTTTCAACTCATTCTTTCCGGAGAATTAGATAGTCTTCCCGAACAGGCCTTTTATTTGGTGGGTAACATCGATGAAGCTACCGCGAAAGCTATGAACTTAGAAGTGGAGAACAAATTGAAGAAATGACCTTAAATCTTTGTGTACTGACCCCTAATCGAATTATTTGGGATTCAGAAGTGAAAGAAATAATTTTATCTACTAATAGTGGCCAAATTGGCGTATTACCAAACCACGCACCTATTGCCACGGCCGTAGATATAGGTCTTTTGAGAATACGCCTCAATGACCAATGGTTAACGGTGGCTCTGATGGGCGGTTTCGCTAGAATAGGTAATAATGAGATCACCATTTTAGGAAATGATGCGGAGATAAATACTGACATTGATCCGCAAGAAGCTCAACAAACTCTTGAAATAGCTGAAGCTAATTTGAGTAGAGCTGAGGGTAAAAGACAAGTAATTGAAGCCAATCTAGCTCTCAGACGAGCTAGGACACGAATAGAGGCTATCAATGTTATCTCCTCCTAGACAAACAACAATACATCAAATCAAAACAATAAAAGGAAGTTCTTTATTATACACTACACCACCAATTGAACATAATCAAGTGTAATCTGATACAACGAAAAAAAGAAGATGGGTAGAAAAACTTATTGGATACCGCAGTCAATGGTATCTAATAAGTTGTACCTACTATTGGATTTGAACCAATGACTTCCGCCGTATGAAAGCAATACTCTAACCACTGAGTTAAGTAGGTTATTTATCACCACAAAAGACTCATCACTCCGGGGATTATAGATAGAATATAATTTCTAAGCAATCCTAATTCGTTAACAGTAAACGGCTCGGAGAGCTATCATGTGGGATCATCGGCTGCCCATCTTGACAAGAAATTATCTATATGTTAAGATATCTATGACAAGGGCTATAGCTCAGTTAGGTAGAGCACCTCGTTTACACGTGCGCCAATGCTTTTCAAAAGAAGTCAGTTATACAATGAATATAATTCATCTTATTGAGATGAAAAATCGATGTCTTACTCCATAGATTTGAGGGAACAATAGCCTGACAAATATGCGGTTTGGTTCGGTCCGATTTAGGTGCGGATTTAAGTGCCAAATAGAACCTATCGTTGATTTTCTAATTGATAAGGTAAATACCCAGTCCATTCAATGCTAGGCATAATGAGTATAAGGACCTCAAAATAATCTTTTTTCGTCCTATGAACTTTAAGGTGTATGAAGTCTCATATTTGACTCTTGCGGAGGAGTGATAGAGAGTCCATTTAACTTAGATTGATCTAGACCGGAAGCAGACCTAATTCAAAGTAATCCTTCTTTGAAAGACTTTGGTATTACTCCTAGATTAGAATTCAAATAATGAATCAGAGTGCACGGAGCCATCTTATTATCTTCCTATGAAGAAAAAATATGGTGGACTAACTGATCTTTACATCAATTGATGAAAGAGCCCAATGCAACAAAATGCATGTTGGGTCTTTGAAACAGTTCGAATCATTTCGATAATAATAAGTTTGATCTGTTTTACCGAGAAGGTCTACGGTTCGAATCCGTATAGCCCTAATACAGTCTATTTTTATATAGACATTCCATTTGAGTTTAGAATAGTTTTTATTTACTCATTTCTATAGATCGACTGACCATCTATCTATAGAAATGAAAGCATTACCACATACATATGTAAATATGTAGGGACAAGAAAAAAATAATCCATTCTTTCTAATCTAATGGATTCAATCGGTATGGTATTTGTGAAATCTCGGATAAAATATCCATACTTATTAATAAATCTTCGTGGATGGAATTACATATGACTTTTTTTTCTCTTTTCCTGTTCGCGATCAAAGAATTAGTGATACATTTTCTTTTGGTATACCCAATCCCAGTCAATTTATGAAGTGAAAATCATGATCCTGTATAGAAACTTCAAGACCCAACCAAATATAATCCTAAGTCACATGGATTCAGAACTATTCTTAGTCTTGTATTTGTAGAAGTCCCTTGACTAATTGCTTTTTGGTAAAACAAGAACCCCAATTGATTATTTCAGAGATCCCTAAATGTATCAACGTTTCTTCAACTCTATTTTATAGCTATGAGTTGAGTTGTTTGGGGGATTTGTTTTGTCGAATTGTTCAATAATGTGTGATTCTTTTCTTTATATTGATAATATATATTCCTTTTCATTATAAGGAAACATAGTATTATAGTTCTATTTATTTTATTAGTTTATTAGTATTTATACTATTTTATTTTAAAAAATTATTTCTAATAATATTAGAAAAAGAGAAAGCGAAATGAAATAAAGTAAAAGAGTTTTTGTTTGTGTAAGAGCATCCATAGAATCAAAATAAATGTAAGTGAGACTCCGTTGGATGAATGTTTAAACAAGACATGCCGCACAGCAAACAAACTCTAAGTTATGTGGTTTGATTCAATCAAAATCAATTCTTCTTTCGATTAAGAAGTTCTATAAATCAATTGATAATCCCAATCCGGAATCGAATAATTCATTATATTCCAGATTAATAGGAGTACATTTATGTTTTTGCTTCACGAATATGATATTTTCTGGGCATTTCTGATAATATCAAGCATTATTCCTATCTTGGCATTTCTAATTTCCGGAGTTTTAACCCCGATTAGGGAAGGATCAGAGAAACTCTCTAGTTATGAATCGGGTATAGAACCTATGGGGAATGCTTGGTTACAATTCCGAATCCGCTATTACATGTTTGCTCTAGTTTTTGTTGTTTTTGATGTT